CGCATTCTTCACAAAATTTCGGTTCCTCTTTTTCAGCTCTGATCGCTCGATAATTTCCACAAGCACAAATTCCGCTTTTTATGGGTCCGGAGATTCTTTCACAAAACAATCCATCTTTTTCCGGTTTATTGGTTTTATAATGAAAAGTATAGGGTTTTGTCACCTCTCCAACTATTTCTCCATTGGGTAGGATTTTGTTGGCCCAAGCCCTTATTTGGTGAGGAGACACTGGTCCGATTCGAAGTTGTTGATGTTTATACCGGTCGATCATAGAATAGAAATTCTGATTCATTCAGATCAAGCTTCCTTCCTATTAATCTGGAAGTTCTTTTCAGATACAAGGAAATGATTCAGTTCTAGAGCCAAAGATCGTAGTTCTCGAACGAGCAATCGAAAAGATTCTGGAGCGTCCTGGGGGTTAGGTACTGTTCCTCCAATGATCGTAGCACCAAGTACTTCTTGACGAGCTCTAATATGATCAGATTTATAAGTAAGCATCTCTTGTAAAATATGAGCAACGCCAAATCCCTCTAGAGCCCAAACTTCCATTTCTCCTACTCGTTGTCCCCCTTGCTTGGCCCTTCCCCTAAGGGGTTGTTGTGTAACAAGGGCATAATGTCCACTCGAACGTCCATGGATTTTATCATCAACTTGATGAATTAATTTTAGGATATAGGACTTTCCTATTTGAACAGGTTGTTCAAAAGGATCTCCTGTTCTTCCATCAAATATTCTGCTTTTTCCCGGATACTCGGGTTCAAATACCCATGGATTTTTTGTTTGCTTACTAGCGGAATATAATTCAGAAAACACTAGTTTTCTCGAAGCCTCTTGCTCATATCTCTCATCAAAGGGCGCTATTCTATAATGTTTCTTTAGAAGATCTCCCGCTAACCCGAGCGAGCATTCAAATATCTGTCCTACATTCATTCGTGAGGGTACTCCTAATGGATTGAAAACCATATCAACAGGTGTTCCATCTTGCAAATAGGGCATATCTTGTCTAGACAAGATTTTTGAAATAATACCCTTATTCCCATGTCTTCCAGCTACTTTATCACCTACTTTGATTTCACGTTTCTGTGAAATATATACACGAATCCTTTCTGGATTATAACCAGAACCCCCCTTTTTCTGGATCCATCTCACATCAATAACTCGACCCCTTCCACCTATGGGTAGTTTTAGAGAAGTTTCTTTTGCAGTGGATACCTGAATCCCAAGTATGGCGCGTAATAATCTATCCTCAGGGGCATACGACGATTCGTTCGCTGTCTGAGGCGTTAATTTACCTACTAAAATATCGCCTGCTTCTATCCAAGATCCCAGCATCACAATTCCATTTCTATCTAAATTTCGGAGTAAATGAGCCTCTAAATGCGGTATTTCCTTAGTAATTCTTTCGGGGCCTTGGCTTGTCACATGAGCCTTAATTTCATATTTCCGGATGTGAAAAGAAGTATAAATATCTTCATATACCAGACGTTCGCTAATTAGTACTGCGTCTTCAGAATTGTAACCTTCCCACGGCATATAAGCTACTAATACGTTTTTTCCTAAAGCAAGTTCCCCACCAACAGTCGCCGCACCGTCCGCTAAAAGTTGCCCCTTTTTAATGCATTTCCCCGGCCGAATCCGAGGTTTTTGATGCATACAAGTATTTTTGTTGGAACGTTGATACATAACTAATGGAATATTTATAGTGTTCCCATTACTTGAGAAAACGATCTTGTGAGTATTAGTATAAATGATCTTTCCTTCGCGTTCAGCTATAGCTGAAACTCCCGAATCTAGAGCCGTTTGTCGTTCCAGCCCAGTTCCAACAATGCACTTCTCGGACCGAGAAAGCGGAACTGCTTGGCGCTGCATATTAGAGCTCATTAAAGCCCGATTCGCATCATTATGCTCGATAAAAGGAATGAGGGAAGCTCCAATAGAAAAATATTGGAAAGGGAAAATGCTTCTAAAATGAATCTGTTCCCACGCAATAGTTAGGAATTCTTGGCGGTATCGAGCTGGAACAACCTGCTCTTCCTGAATACCCCGATTTAAGGCCAAAGAATTTCCTGCTGCTACCATATAATATTCATCTCTATTTGGTGATAAATAAAAAATCTGTACCTCTTTTGATCTCTCAGATATTTCATAAAACGGACTCTTTATAGATCCACAATGACCAATCCTCACGTGAATAGCTAAGGATCCAATAAGTCCAACATTGATTCCTTCGGACGTGTCAATTGGACAAATACGCCCATAATGGCTCGGATGAATATCTCGTATCCGAAAACTAGCAGTTCGCCCCGTCAATCCTCCAGGACCCAAAAAACTCAATTTTCGTCCATGAACAATTTGTGTCAATGGATTAGTTCGATCCAAAACTTGAGATAAAGGGTGTAAGCCAAAAAATGATTCATAAGTAGTTGTTAATGAAGTGGAAGTGACCAAATTTTGAGGAGTAGGTATCAATTTATGCCGGATTGCTCCACATATAGTTCCTCGAACCGCATTTTCTAAACGAACAAGAGCCAATCCGAATTGATCTTGTAACAGATCCGCTACAGAACGAATACGTTTATTTTTCAAATGATTCATATCATCAAGTGTACCCATCCCAAATTTCATTCCAATCAAATGATCTGCAGCAGCCAATAGATCTCGTGGTAATAAAAATGTATTGTTCTGAGGTATATCAAGACCCAGTCTCCGGTTCATATTTAGTCGACCAATCCTTCCTAATTCACATCTTTGTTGAAAAAATTTCTTTTGTAATTCCTTACATAAGGACTCAGAAAATACTGGATCCCCACCCACACAAGCAAATTGTTGATAAAATTCCAAGATAGCATTTTCTTTTGATCCAATTTTTTTTTTCTCCTTATCATTCGAGAAAGACAAGAAAATTTCAGGGTAACAAACATTATCTAGAATATCTCTTAGATTTGAACCCATAGCTGATGATAGAACTAGAATAGATATTTTTTGTTTCCTACTTACACGCGCCCATATCCTTGTTCTTTTATCAATCTCTAATTCCGACCTTCCACCCCAATCTGATATTATAGTGCTGGTATAGACAGAAATTCCGTTATGGTCCAATTCGGAACGGTAGTAAATACCCGGACTTTGCAATATTTGATTGATCACAATTCTGTATATTCCATTTACTATAGAGGTTCCCAGAGAATTCATTAAAGGAATGTTTCCAATAAACACCGTTTGTTGTTGCATTTCTCTACCAGTTTTCCAAATTAATCCCGCAGATACATATAATTCAGAAGAATATGTGAGCGATTCATACACAGCATCTCTTTCTTTTATCAAGGGCTCCGCCAATTGATATCTTTCCACAAATAATTGAAATTCCATTTCTTGATCTCTATCTTCAATTTTTGGAAATTTATGAAATTCTTCCGCCAAGCCTTTATTAATGAACCTACAAAATCCCTCAAATTGTATCTGACTAAATCCAGGTATTGTGGACATTCCCTCATTTCTATTACGGAGCATCTTAATCTTAAGTTTCCTCTTTATTGAAATTATTGGTTCACTATTCACCGAACCGTACGGTTCGATCTCGCAACGATGGAATGTTTATTTTGTTTACTGAATCACATGAAATTTTAACCAACTCCATATATGTATTTCATACGTATGAATGGAGACGGGGCGGGGGAATAAAGAACATTTTTGACAAATAGAAAAAATGGATAAATCATTCCTGGAAAAAAATTCTGTTACTTATGGAGTTCTGTTACTTATGGAGTCTTGTATAGAATATCAAAATGGATCCAATTTCTACCTATTATTATGATATTACGATGAGATTGGGTACCAAAAAAATGGATTCAGGATTAACTCTCCTCTCTATGAATGAGATAAAGATGGAATAATCAGAAGTAGTATAGAGTTTCCTTTTTTTTAGAACATGAAAGTGCTAAAAAAAATTCGTGGATGAATTGATGGAATACGATTGAATTGTGTAATTAATTAAAATTTCATATTAATTTACTATTATAAAAAGAGTAGTATTTGTTAAAGAAATGCCAATATGGTAATCGAGCTATCCGTATATCATACCTTTTCTCGTAATTTTACTTGGGGCAATATGGCTTACACTCTATCAAAATTCCTATTTTTATATTCTATTCAATATATTCAATGAAAAATTCAAGGACGGCGATTTTCTATGGAGATCCGCGCATACGAGCGAGACCCAACTCGATATCTGGATAATAACAATTCCTGTTCTGGGGTTTACATATATGTGTATATGTTGTTATAATTGAAATGAAAAAGCATATATTATTGAATATAACGGATATTGATTAGTCATAAAGAAATTTTAGTTTCTTATGCTATTAAAGAAACAAAATTTCATTTGATATAAAAATATTTTCTATTCATTTTTGATTGGATCGAATTTCGAATTAGGCGGCGACATGGCCAAGTGGTAAGGCGGGGGACTGCAAATCCTTTATCCCCGGTTCAAGTCCGGGTGTCGCCTGATCAAAAAAAGATTTGGAATTTTGTATCTTGCTGATCTAATTAAAGAAATTCTTACCCCGCGGAAGCAGAGGTAAAGTACTAAAAAGTACTAAGCGTATGTGTCATCAATACTTTTTTTGAAACCCATGGGTTCTGGGTGTGACCCAAAGGAGTTGTGGAAAAGGCTGAAAATAAATCCAAACTTACCAGAATCTATGAGTGTTCAGACATGCAATCAGGATGGGTTGTCCCCTCTTTCTTTTAGAGTCAAAGTTGAAAAAAAAAGAATTCAAATTTGTAGTAATAGTGGTGGTTTCCCGCGATTCTTTCACAGAAAAACAGTAAGGCTTCGATCAAATAGGAAATATAGATATCTGATAGAAAGTGTTTTCTCTTGATAGTATATTTTTTTGTTTTTTGCTTATGAAAGAAGAGTACCAAAACAAAAAAAAAGGTCTTACTATTCTTACCTGTTCCATTAGGAGCACTCCTTTGAGATTTCCAAAGATGTATGTATTGTATTTGTACTTAATGCTTCCTGAGTCTACCAGAAATCCTTTAATATAAGAACTTCTTACAAATGTATTCATTGAATTGGTCTGGTTCATCAATAGCCTTAATTCAGAATCCTGTTTTGACTCTATGCCATTGATTCCACTATGATTATTAATCAATAATGGAATAATTCCTTCATGTAGATAGGGGACATAATTCACATGGATATAGTAAGTCTCGCTTGGGCTGCTTTAATGGTAGTCTTTACATTTTCTCTTTCACTTGTAGTATGGGGAAGGAGTGGACTCTAGTGCTAGGGTACTAATTGAAAAATCGATTGAGTAATCGAATCGTATCAATTCTTTATTGATCGTTTTGTGAAGCCTTAAAAAAACGTCTCTATTTCAAAATTGTACTGGAATACGGGAATGAATAAGAAAATACAATAATGAATAATAACCATTCTGTCTTTTTTTTTCTTTATTCCACTTTTTCTTAACTTTTACTGTTTGAAAAGAAAGTATTCCGCTATAACGGCAATACATTTTCTTTCCGCTGGAAACGACTAGCAGTTGTCCAAAGAGGTCCTAATTAGATATTTCTTCCATCGCAATTTCTTTAGACTCCTTTTAGGCTTTTTTCGCCACAATACTACACAATATATGCAGCGAAAATAGAGTGCTGCTATTTAGAGGTACATATATTAGATGTACATACATATTGTAAATTGATCCATATTAACGAATGAAGACTCTATTCGTATACAACTTTATAAATGTTACGTTATATACTAAGAAATAGTATATAATACTAGATATAGATAGTGTGGTAGAAAGAACTATATATATAGTTCTTTCTACCACACTATCTCAGATACTTCTAATTCCAGCCCTATCATTTAATTTAAGACTTGAAGTTTTAATCTCTTTCTTTTATTTCTTCAATCATTGATAAGAACTAATAAAGAATCCAAGTTTCACTCAAATTAATTATTTTGACTGACTGTTTTTACGTATATGATAAGTAAAAAAGCAGTAGGAACTAAAATAAACAGTGCAGTAGCAATAAGTGCGAGAATATTTACTTCCATAATCTTCTTTTTTTTTTCGCAATAACTCGGGATCTAATCCCATAGAGATGATAAATTTGACTCCTATAAATTCAATGGGATGAATTGCATCCTGATGATACTGAATCAAATCAATATTATGAATAACAATATCTGATCTATCAAATCGATTCATCCTCGAGAATTGAATAGTATAACACAGAAAAATCTTTTATTCATACTAAATCAAAAATGCCATTTTTGATTAGATTATAAATCCTATCATTGAATTTTCATTTTTTTTCCACTTTTTCTTTTCTATAAGCTATTATCTTATTTAATATTCAATTCTACTACTTATACATACAATAGTATACATACAATACATAGAATTATGAGGTATTATATGACCGGTATTCTATGGGTCATACACGGATACAATTTAGACAGTAGAAGTAAAATGGAAAAAAGGACAGATCTAAGTATCAAAAAAAATTTACTAAATACTAAAAAGGGGTCCTCACTTGTTTGGTCTTTTTTTTATTTAATTAATATCTTCTTGCATTGGGATTAGAACGTATACATTACAAATTCAGCATGCTATTTGAATGAGAATGAGATAGGTTGTTTCCAACCAATTATAATAATGTATAATAATGGAGGATACACAAACAAAGCCATAATTCGAATAAGGTATGGTTTAACCTGAACTTGAAAAGTAGTCGAGGTAATTATATTAAGTTTATTGTGTATTCTACAATATACAATAAACGAAGAGAGTTTGAATAAATTCATCAGATTTCGGGACTGACGGGGCTCGAACCCGCAGCTTCCGCCTTGACAGGGCGGTGCTCTGACCAATTGAACTACAATCCCGGCGAGGTGCATGGAATATACATTCTTATGGTTTCATAAGAATATTCTACTCGTCATGTTGGAATAGATGCACGAATGATATATGGATATCCACATGGATATGTGCTTTAGTGAGAGTGATACGAATTACTAGTAACTTGTGGTTCTTTTATTATTTATTAAATATAAAATTATTAAATAAGAAATCTTTCAATAAGAAAGATCAGAGCGGCCGAGAAAGATATAGATAGAGCAAAAAAATATGGACCCTTTCTCTTTATTTATACGGAGCAGGCATTTCCGTTTCTGTAGAACAAATTTATTATACCATATTCATGGAGCGGCGCTTTTTTTGGGCCGAGCTGGATTTGAACCAGCGTAGGCATATCGCCAACGAATTTACAGTCCGTCCCCATTAACCGCTCGGGCATCGACCCAGGAAGAATTCATTCTAGGTTTATTGATACACTTCCTTTCATAGTACCCTACCCCCAGGGGAAGTCGAATCCCCGCTGCCTCCTTGAAAGAGAGAAGTCCTGAACCACTAGACGATGGGGGCATATCCGCCCGACCTTCATCATACTATGATGATAGTATGATCAGTTTTTTGGAAT